GGATCAATCAAATAAGGGTTTCGTTAGAAAAAGATTCTATAAAAGCAATGATAAATAGATACTAATAGAGCAAGAAAAGAAGGAAATAAAAAAAACATAGTATAGAAAAGATATCCAAAATTATATAGAAATCACTATCCTACCCTTAGTTTTTATTTCCTTAATTTAATTTCGTTTGATTAGGGCAAAGTTCCTTAAAAACCTCTGCCTTTTTTAAAATATCCTGAACAGTTCCTGTAGGCTGGGCGCCTTTTTCAAGGAAATAGAGAATAGCGGGAACGTTTAAATAAGTTTGATTCTTGATCGGATCATAAAAACCCACTTTCCGAAGATCTCTTCCTTCTCTTCGGGATCGAACATCAATTGCAACGATTCGATAGACGGCTCATCGGGATAGATGTAGATGAAAAAGAACCCCCCCCCTAGAACCGTATAGGAAGTTTTCTCCTCGTACGGCTCGAGAAAAAATGATTTGAAGTTTTGTCTATGGATAAAAGTATAATAAATAGTAAAGGAATCCGTAAAAGAAATTAGCTTATAATTTAACTCATAGTCATTTTTATTTAGCTTCCTTCCTGAAAACTAAAAAATCATTTGTACTCATAACTCAAGTTCAATAATTATCAAATATATTAAATAAAATTAAGATATTTTTTTATTGAGTGGTCTTTAACCCCCCTTTTGTCTCGTTGAAAATCTATTTGGATTCTTTATTCGGATCTGTGAGACAATTGAAGCGGTGTTTCCTTGTTCTGGGATCCTTTATCTTTGTTTTAAATCATTGGGTTTAGACATTACTTCGGTGCTTCTTAATCCTTTCAAAATGGTAGCAACATACCCCTTTTGTGATTTCTTTCTAGAATCATACCGACGGTTGATTCGTGCGCGATACACTGTGGATCGAAAAAGTTTTGCGGTTCCAACAATTTTTTTGAATTGAAAATTTGCTCGAATCGGATCCTTTCGATTTCTATATCGAAGATATACTTACGAAGTTGTTCCAATTTATTGATTGGCATTAACCCTAGATCGTTGCCCCTGAGAAATTAATCAATACTTTCTACTCGAGCTCCATCATGAACTATTTACATTACAACCCAATAAAAACAACCCAATAAAAAAAGAAGGGTTCTAGTAGAATAGAACAAACGACGTCGAGCCAAGAGCACCTTCATTCCTATATAAAATAAAATGGTGGATGTAAGAATAAAAATCCACACCGGATCGTGTCCTTCAAGTCGCACGTTGCTTTCTACCACATCGTTTTAAACGAAGTTTTACCATAACATTCCTCTAATTTGGAACCAGTATGGAATTGATTCAATTATGGAATCATGAATAGTCATTGGTTCAGTCGGTACAGAGACATAGTCATTTATATTTTTTCTTCGCTACATAGATAATAAATATTTTTCTGAAGAAATCTTAGCAAGACCCGGGCTTTTTTTGTATGAACGGAACTTTTTTCTATAAATCTATATCTCAAAAAAATATCTAACAGAAATATCCAGAAATCTAAATATAGAAATAACATAACTAACAGAAATAACACGAATAAATAAAATTCTATTTAACTCTGCCTGTTCAAGTGACTCAATAAGATAGACTGACCCATTTCCAACTTCTCAAAGATTCAACCCATAAGGAATCATTACAAATCTTGATAATTGAAAAAGTTTCCTACTTCGACATCATTATTTGAGTCAACTTTTACTTTTACAGTAAAGCCTACATTTGATTATCATAAGAAATAAGAATCTCTGTTTCTTTTCGAATAGAATTGTCAATGATTTAAAGCAAATAAGCTAATATAGATCGAACAATAAAAAGAAATATCATTGTTAAATATTTAAATTTGAATATTTTAGGGATGCAAATTCTTTTTCAAAAAAATAGAAAGACTATTGTCACTGAAATAGGATAACAATACATACCTATAGGCTAAGCACTTCCTCGTTTTATATGTATTTTCATATTTTGTTTAACCTGAGGTTAAGTAATCTTTCTGCAACTGTGATCTATGTCCCATCTTATCTTTATCTGGATCACAAAAGGATTCAGTTACATTTGCATGTCATTTGAACTCGATTTAGTTCATTTTGTGAAAAACTGAGATATGATTCCGAAAAGAATCATTCAAAATCAAAAAAGAAAGAAGAATAATATTCTATCCAATATTAGACCTTGAAACAGAACCTTGTTGAAAAAAAAAGATGTATTCGGATACAATGGATATGCTCTGGGACGGAAGGATTCGAACCTCCGAATAGCGGGATCAAAACCCGTTGCCTTACCACTTGGCTACGCCCCATTTATATTTTTATTGGACACTAATACTAATAAAGAATAATATTGGTATTAAGTGTTCGTCAATTCCAGTCCAATTATCTATAGAAAATCTGTCTTCTTTATTCTTCTTTATAGAATATATTTTATTCTTCTTTATAGAATATATTATAGATTCGTGCTAGGATTTTGACATGTGTATATCTAGAATTCAACTGAATTTATTGATCATTACATACAATTCAATTAAGATATTGTATGAAAGTATGATTTCTTCTATTCTCCTTTGAGAATTGGAGGATTTTTGATTGAGCGGAAAAAGAAGGAGTTTTTTGTCTACCTTACTTTCTTCATTTTTCCTTATATAAATAACTCAATCAAAATGCAATTATCTCGACGAACAAAAGGTCTGTTATGCTTAATATCTTTAGTTTGATCTGTCTTAATTCTGCCCTTTATCCGAGTAGTCTTTTCTTCGCCAAATTGCCCGAAGCCTATGCTTTTTTGAATCCAATCGTAGATGTTATGCCAGTCATACCCCTGTTCTTTTTTCTTTTAGCCTTTGTTTGGCAAGCTGCTGTAAGTTTTCGATAAGATCTTGAATACTATCCTAGAAAATTCATGATTTATTCGAGAAAAATTATAACAATTGATAAGATCAAATAAGTCTGGGAGTATTAACCTTTAATTCAAACATTGAAATTCTTGGATAGCCGCAATAAATTTGGCTCGCCCCATTTCCCGATTCTAATCCTTTTTCCGGCGAAAGACCTTATTAGGTTAGGGTCCCTTAGAATATCTAATTGTGGGTATGACAGTGATTTGTGATAATCAAAGACTCTTATTACAAATTTAAACTTCAGTTGAATTTCTGAACATTCTTTTCTATTTCTAGAATTCATTTCTTGGTGTCAAAATAGGATATGTGATATAAAAATGGAGGATCTATTATCTTTTCTCGTTTTTCTTTTTCAAAAAATGATCTTGGAGGTTGTGTAATGCTTACTCTCAAACTTTTCGTTTACACAGTAGTAATATTCTTTGTTTCTCTCTTCATCTTTGGATTCCTATCCAATGATCCAGGACGTAATCCTGGACGTGAAGAATAAAATCAAAATTTCGTTTTTCTTGCTTGATTTTACAATTTTCTTAAGATTTTATTTTATATATTCATATTCCATACCTTTAACTCGTAAAAAAATCAAAAGGGGTTTGCGAAATTTGAAATAAAAAAATAGAAAGTCATCAACGGAAACGGAAAGAGAGGGATTCGAACCCTCGGTACGAATAACTCGTACAACGGATTAGCAATCCGCCGCTTTCGTCCACTCAGCCATCTCTCCCAATTGAAAAAGATAATTACTATGTTACATTACACATCAAGTAAGGATTAACGAAAGTATTTCTTTCACATTCTTTATCGTTATTATATAATTAGCAATTCCATTTAGATGCTCGAAAGATCCAAATAGAAAGATAAATAAAGAAGACCTTCTTGCTTTTATTTTGTTCGAAGTGCCTTTTGGGCCTGGCCCGGTCAATACCCAGCCGGGCCTTTTTTTGTTCCAACGAATTCCATATATTTATAGGTATAGGAAACATACTCTAAAAAAGATGCCCAATTTGGTATCTGTGTAAGAATTCCCATTGTGGGGTTTACATATACTTATCATTTTTGTTATAATGGAAATTGAGAAGTATTTTTGATTCAAAAGAATCAATTAAGTATGTTTTGTAGTTTCTTATGTCATTAGGCAAACCCAATTTTAGATTCAAATCCAAGAATCATTCAGGAATTCTCAGTCAACGAATAGTTAATGGTTCCCATTTGTCATAAATTTTGGCTTTTTTGAATGAAAATATACATTTGATTTTTCAATAGAAAAGTGAGGGGAAGCTTTTCGACATTGTATGTTTTGAGATACTATACAATCAATCGAAGGGGTGGTCAAACAAAAGGGGAAAAGTGTTTCTTTTAGAATTTTTCTAAATTTAGAAAAAAAGGATGAAATTTAAAAAGGGATGCAAGTACAATAAACTAAAGTTTAGTAATCCAACCCAGAAAATTTTATCCTATTGTGTATCGTTTTGGCGGCATGGCCGAGTGGTAAGGCGGGGGACTGCAAATCCTTTTTCCCCAGTTCAAATCCGGGTGCCGCCTCATCAACAAACGAATCAAAATTTATTATCTGCTGATATAAATCACCCAAATTTTCCCCAGCAGAACAGAATAAGGCGATTGTTGATACTTGGTTGATTCTAAACATCTGTTCTGGGGATTTTGTAAAAGATTGGAAATCTTTCAATCTAAAATTCAAAGAAATATTATATTATAATGGTCGAAGCAAGACTTCCCGATTCCCTTCTACTGCTAATGTAATGTCTACTGATTGGGTCTTGAATTTCGTTGGCATAGCCGGCGGCTAACTAGTTGTGGAAAGTCCTTTATGTAATCTACATATATAGAATATATAGACTCGCGAGAATCTCTGATTGTTCAGGCATTCAATCACTATTAGATTGAGATTGGATGGATAATTTACTTTTTTATAGAAAAAGTGAAAAAATTATTATTTTTTTTTGAAACCCCTCGTCAAGAGTATAATATACTATCTCCCAACTGCTTCAGAGAGACAATCGGGAAAGGGTACGGATTAGATCAAATAGGAAATAAAAGTATGTAATAGATAGCAATTGATCTATTTGTACTTTGAGGGGCAACAAACAATGGGCCCTCTTTTTTTATTACTATATGTTCCATTAGTAACATTCCTTTGTAGCGTCATTGTGTATTTTAGTTGTGTTTAGTCTTTCCCGATTAGAAATCATATAATAATTTTTTAGAAATGGATTTATTTGATGGGTTCATCAATAGTCTTCGGCCAGAATCCCTTTTTGACTCTGGACCATGGATTCTACTATTATTAGTGAGCAATACAATAATGGAATATTTCTATCATAAAGATAAGGGACATAATTGACATGGATATAGTAAGTCTCGCTTGGGCTGCTTTAATGGTAGTCTTTACATTTTCCCTTTCACTCGTAGTATGGGGAAGAAGTGGACTTTAGAAGCACTACTAATTTAGTTTAGGAATGGAAAGGTATCAATTGTTTTCTAGATCGTTCTGCAACGCATTTTTTATTTGAATTGAAATAATTATTTGAATTGAAATTTATTCATTTCGAAATTCCATTGGATTCTAGTGGAGAAATGTATTATATAACAGTAAAACAATTATTTCAGAAAGAAAGAGAATTGGGTCCTACGTTAATTCCATATATGGATTAATCACTACATATATTGAAGATAGAAGCTAATATAGTATACCAACTTTATTAGAAAGTAAAGTACAACTTTATACACTACTAGAACACTAATAGAGAGTATGGTAAGAAAGAAATTTCTTTCTTACCATACTCTCGGATCTCATAGAATACCGCCCATTATAGCCCGTTGATTTCATTTAAGACGCAAAAAAATAATCCTTTTGATTTGATTTCTTCAACTATTGATAAGAACTCATAAGTCAAGTTTCATTTCAAGTAATTAATTATTTTGACTGACTGTTTTTACGTAAATGATAAGTAGAAAAGCAGTAGGAACTAAAATGAACAGTGCAGTAGCAATAAATGCAAGAATATTTACTTCCATAATCTCAATCTCATCGTTTTTTTATTTCACAATAACTCGGGATTTAATCCCATAGAGATGATAAATCTTTCACCTGTCAATTCAATGAATGCATTACCTATCGATGATCTTGAATCGGATCAATATCATGAATAACAATATCTGAGCTATTAAATTAATTCGTCGTCGAGAATTGAATAGTATAACATATGAAGATCTTTTATCCATACCGAATCCAAGATTGGATTCCCGGACCAATCAAAAATTCCTTTATTTATCCTTCTTTTCTGTTCTTTCTTTTCTATAACCTACCTTAGGTCTTCCGTGTAGAACCATAAAATGAAGTATCCTCGTCCGTTTCCATTAACTACAAAACCCCAACAAAAAATACAAAAATACAAGCGAAGTGGAAAAAGAGAGGAATTAGGTTGTAAATTTGAATGATCCAATTTTCTTTGGAAGACAAAGAAGTATGAGAAAGATGAGTCGCGGGAGAAAAGATGGAATATTCTATCAACTTCACTATTTTAGTTATTTTCATTTTAGTTTAGGGTTTGTTCTTTCTTCGACAGAATCCTGAAAAAAAGAGGGGAAACTCCTTCGGAATTAAATTCTGATCTCTGTCCCTTCTTTCATTTCACATAAAATGGAGAGGTGAATTGATGTACTTATTGGATCCGTCGGGACTGACGGGGCTCGAACCCGCAACGTCCGCCTTGACAGGGCGGTGCTCTTGCCTATTGAACTACAATCCCAGGGAAATAAGAAGAGATCTAACAGAAAATTTGGATTCTTTTTTCTTCTCTCTTATCAGGTATTTCTTAAGAACAAGAGGGTTCTACCATCTGATAGTAGATTGGCGAATTTTTGGGCCGAGCTGGATTTGAACCAGCGTAGACATATTGTCAACGAATTTACAGTCCGTCCCCATTAACCACTCGGGCATCGACCCAACGCCTAATTAGACGTTCCATAATCAACTTCCTTTCGTCTCCCAGGCGGACTTGACAAATACATTTCACTTTTGATAAAATCCTACTCCTATGGTCTTGGTATACCCCTAGAGGGACTTGAACCCTCGTTTTCTCCGTGAAAGAGAGAGGTCGTAACCACTGGACCATAGGGGCACCAATGGACCATAGGGGCCTATGGCCACCTTTATTCATAAATAAACTAGAAATAATAGTTGCCGAGGGCCGGCCACCTTTAGGAAATCAAAAAGCACTACACAATACAAATACAATAGGGAATAAGGCCTAAGGCCACCTTAACTTAATATAAATCAGCCGAGGGACATCTTTATAAGATGAATAGGATATGAATCAAACCGAAAAACTCGTTAACTTTTCTGGGGGTTAATGGTAATCAAACTTTACCATTAAACTATACTATACAATCTTTCAACTTTATTTCATTGGTCTTTCTCGTCTTTATCTCTCTCATTCAGAAAGAGTTTTGCATTGGATCCAGGAGACGGTACCTCTGAATCAGCAGAGCAGGAGATGCAAAAAAAAATGATTTACCAAAGTCTGATGAGCCCTAAATCATATCAAAGTCATATCATATTATATATAGCCCTA